CGATTGGTCATGAACATCGTAAGGTGCTGCTCTTCGCGAATCCCAGCATACCCCTGGTTGGGATGGGTAGGCCCACCACTTCACTTTCACTTAGGCCCGGGCCAAGTCAGTGGGGGGACCCTGTCGGGCTCCCCCCCCCCCAAAAAAAAAACTGTACGTGAGAGTTTCCCTTCATACGGCTCGAATCATTCTCAGATGCCCCGAGAGGCATTCTTTCCTTGTTTGTTGGGTTGGTTCACGCGCGCGCGCAAACGAGCACCGGCCGCAACAGCAGGAAACTATGACCAATAGAGTCAGACACTTAGCTACATCCGCACGCAAAAGGAATGTGGTTGATGCTTCCTTTCCTTTATTAGTATAAGGGGGCGCGGGACGTTCGCGGAGTCCGCGCCTTCCGTACCACCACAGGACTGGTCGTTCTTGGGCGGATCCCGTTCCTAAACATAAGGGATAGGGGGAAGGTGGCCGGGCCTCTCATATTAAAAGGGTTGTAGAAAGGGAACCCGGCCACCTATTTCATTCGACGTTACGGGGCGGGGGCCCGCCCGATTCGACCTACTTTTGGATAACAAGAAGGCGAGCTGATCTGCTTTGATCAAGGAAAAAGCCCAGTCAGCCACCAACTCGGTGCAGGTCACGTGACCTACAGCTCGGCCTTCGCTTTTTGAGGCTTCCTTTACCCACATCTCTATGTGCCCGCAGCACTTCCATATGGAGAAAGATAGGCTTACCATGTTCCATCAATAGCACCTAACCTATGCCGATTTTGGCGGACCGTGCTCCACCCCGGTGAACTCATGCGGTTCCGACGTGCCCAGAGGCCAGAGGCGAATCCGTTCACGGTCCATAGGACCAACACCATTCGAAGGTGGGTGGCCCGCCCTGCCTAGAACAGTCATGTTTGACTGGGCTTACACACATTCGCTCACTTACGCTGTCCCCCCTCAGCTCACCCTAGCCCCGGGCCTTTTGCTCTTCTAACGTAAGCTCCAAGGCTTCACACCAAGTCTTCACTGACATAATATGCATGCTTAAGAAGGGTCAGGCAGAACCGTTGTTGCCTGATGGGAACTTCCCCCATATTGCTATCAATGTCTTCATGTCGCACGACCTCTTAACATTACACCACTGAATCCCCAATCCTTTGCTTGCTGTGCAGTGACAGTACCAATATCCACTAATCGTTGTTTCCAGATACGGTTGCCGGTTGACATCTCTTCTAATTCGTCGATACGAGAAGCAAATTGTTGTGTGGAGGAATCAATATCTCGACATAAGCCAAGAGGCAAATCTTGTGCCACTCCACCTGGTCGTATGAAACTGGCATGCATCCTGGCTCCGGAGACTCTTTCATAGAATTCCAACAATTTCTCCCGCTCCTCAAAAGCCCACAGGAACGGAGTTGATGCTCCCACATCCATAGCATGAGTAGTTAAAGCAAGTGAATGATTTGAAATTCGAGTTATTTCACGGAATAACACTCGTATATATTGAGCTCGTAATGGTACCTCGCAATTCAAAAGTCTCTCTACGGCTGAAGAATGAGCGTGTTCTTGGGCCATCATAGAAACATAGATAGGGTCGACGACGGAACGAACAACGAAACTTTACGACAGCTTTTTCGTACACGTTCACTTGCATCACATACACAAGTGCTCTCTGAACCGTGCAATAAGGTTACCCATAACACGGCTCTCCCACTTGAGTTACCCTAGCCCCAGGCCATGCTATTCAATGATATTGGAAAAATGGCAGCGTAACGTAACAACTAGTATTGAAAGCAGGTTGCCTTTTGAGGGATGGAAAGCGTTTCAATAGGAGCCCAACTTCCCTCTTTGCTTTGCGACCTCATCACTTCAATTCAAGCGCAAACCAATTTCTTTCTTAGTCACCGGGCGGGAGGTGAAGGCCATAAGAGAAGATTGCCCTCCCGGTAAGGTAGTTTACTTGCTTACTTTAAAGAGTAAGGAAGAGAGTAAAAGGGTGCTGTCATCTATCTCGACCAGTTTCCCGAGGCGTTGGAAATCCAGACCGGCTCAGAGAATCACTGGCGCTATTTAGCCCTTCGTTTCGCCAACAAAGAAGTCATCCTTGACGATTTCCCATTCCTTCCCTGCCGAGCCGCCTCTCTTCGCCATTCGAAGTACTACCTCTGCCTTCCCTTTCTATAACATACCCCGGCGCCCTCCTTTCCAATCACTAAGAAAAAATCAATACCAATCTAATCAAAGCCCTATCTAAGTAAAGCTTCGTCTGTTATTTTTCGGCCCAGGGGGAGTTTGCTCGACCCATTCCCCAGTCTCCCGCACTGCTCAAGTAAGTGTGCGACTCCGTATGAGGACCTCCTTCCCTTCTGCCCACTCTCCGTTCACACGGTTCTCAAAGCAGAGGAGGAAGGGTGGGCAGCAGGTACCACGAGCCCTCTGTCCCACACATCTATCCAGAAGCAAGTGTAGTTCACCGGTTCCACCGAATGCTCCTATCTCTCGGCAAAGATCGTGTGAGTGTGCAGTTATGCTTCGGATGCTTCGCCATAGAATAGATCGACCCAGTTCCCGTTCTTTTCCGGTGCACTCGCTTTATATCTCCGACACACAAGGAAGGACGCGGTGGGAAGGAAGCAGCCCCAGCCTCTGTCCGGCCGATCATTCCGCTGGCATCTTGCATTCACGCCTCCGTTTGACTGCCGCTCGGGGATGTAGTTGTAGATACGTTAGTCTTAGTGGGTCGTTGGCTCCACCTGTTATCTCCTTCTACGACATGCTGTTGTCGTCGCCATATTCCATATGTCACTTAGTCATCTCTGCCTCGCTGCGGGTCCGCACCTCCGAAAGAAACGGAGGACTTCATTCAGTGACTCCGCGATCGCCCTCTGAACGATCAGAATAAGGTAAAGCTTGAAGATAAGTTTTGTACTCTATTAATTTCTCAGTCCCTCTAGTCGGGTGGGCGCCGGCCGGTCTTTCGACCGGATATCCCCCTAAAAACCGTACGTGCGGGTCTCCCCGCATGCGGCTCACGCCATTCGAGGTGGCCCAGCCCAGCATTCATTCGCAAATCCTGTAGTGAAATTGAGACTGCTCGACCTCGGAAGCTAATTCGCGTGTAGGCAGCGCTGTCTGTCGTACCGTTGACTCTATCTATTCATTGAATTTACTTTTTTACATTTTTTTATATAAGCTCGCTCCCTCTTTTTCCAAGAATTCATGCGCTTCCCTTTACTTCATAGGGCCTTCTCTAATAGGGGAAAAGCCTTCCATTTCCGTCAAATGACCTGGCCTCCCCTGGCTCTTCCACCGTCCGGGCTCCCTTTCCTCCCTATGCTATGCTCCCCCGGCGCAGGCCTACCACGCTTCGCGCCTGCGGCGTTTTCGCCAGACGGTCTTTGCCAGTAGTGCCATCCTCCCCGCTGGCTGTATGGGCGGGTTGCCCCTCGCTGCTGCGTTCTGTTAGGCTATGGATTACAGGAACAAATGTAGTTGAATGAGACAGCAGGCGGGTTACACGTTCCACTGTGCCGAGATGTGAGGTGCAGGTGGTGATGATCACCCCGGGGTATGCGCTAGCGCCCTTGACAGGCACTCCAGGACCCGCCAACGCTCGTGAAAACCCGGGTCGGTCGGTCCTCCATTCATCCGACCGGAGGTATGGATAACGAGGCCACCTTCACAACCTTCTCCCTTCTGTCCCTATGTTGTAGTAAGGTAGAGCGGTTCGCTTGAGTTGCTCAACCGCCCCTTAGCCCGGTGCTCATGACGCGCTACGGAATCTCCACCGTGCCGGGGGACCAAGCAGGGCATAGCTAGTGGCATAGGAGCCGACTCGGCGTCAGCGGCTTCGTGCCGCACTGGAGTGATCCAATATGTGGTTCCGCACGTTCCACCACTTCTCCGTTCATTTCCAATACTGATCGTGAAACACCATGAGCAGCAGGATGTTGAGGTCCGGAATTCGAAGTGAAATTTTTTATTTGCCCGTTCCTAGTCGTCATGGGAAAGAAAGGCAGAAATAAGAAAGATATTATTCCCTGAGAGCTTGTCCAGTACCAGAAATGCATCTCCTTCGCCCGCGCGAGAGACTTCTATGCCAGCCGGGAATAACGGCTCTGTTATGAAAGAGCAGGCAGACTACGCCCATTCCTTTATGAGTGGCTTTAGGAGATTAGGGTCCCCCCTTATATTCTCCCTCCATTTGCGGAGGTCGGCTGCCGACGTCTCCGCGGGGATATCCAGATCGTAAGACATTATTGCCTTCGCGCTACTGGAGTATAGTTCCGTCATTTCCGGAGAGTGCGCGGACAGCCGCCCTTTCCCCTTTGCACAATATTCGCGAAGTAGCTCCCGAATCAAAGTGTGAATGTCCCTTAGAAGTGCCGCATGCTCGTTTTGATCGGGAGCGGGGTGGGCAACTTCAGCCGGTGCTGGCGCCTGCGGCGGCGCCTCGTGAGTTGCAGTATGTTGTGGATCTGCCGCCTGCAGCAGCGCCTCGTTATCCACGTTAAAAACGTGATGAATGAATTCAAGGAGATCCATTCTATCTCGTAATCATTCTCATTCTATTTTGAGCATACCGCTCCTACTCCTTCTCCCATCGTCGTTGGTCCTTTTGACATAACATTCTCGGCCGCCTCCGGTCCGGTAGGAAAGAAACCAGTAGCCAATGACTAGCTCCGCTATGGAGCTAGGTGTATACCGCCACGTCGAGACTATCTTTCGAAAGTGAGATCACCACCGGCTTGTTGAAGAGGGAAAGATCACTCCTAAATGCAGCCGTGATCTTATATACGATACCATCAGACGCGCCCCTCGCAGTCAAAACTCTCCTCTCCAGTGGGACCAGCCGGGCCGGAAGCCTCGTTTCCTTCAACTAAAAAAAGCGATTCGGTCAGTAGGAAAGTCATCTCACTGAACATTGGATTATATACAAAACCTCGTGAAAAAAACAACGCAAAATCGAAAGTCCAATATAGATATACAACGCCCCTTACGAACAAGAAAATCAAGTGGCCTTTGTTGAAGGCTTCTAGAGTGAGGAAAGGTTCTTAGCCACCGGTGACCGGCTTTCAAAAGAGCGCCTTTGGGCGGAGGTTTCTCGATAAACTATCTTACTTGAATGAAGAAAGACAGAACTCTTCTTTATATACAAAATTTTCAGTCCAGTCCTTTGCTTTGTACCAGAAGAGTGCGCAAGGAGGAGATACTAAGCAATCAAAGGGATGCAAGCAAGGAATTCGGCCTATTGGATTAAAGCAAGGAAGCAAGAAAAGAGATAAGCGTTAGAGGGAGGTGGGAGGATTCACTCTTGCTATGCCGCACTCTCATACTTTTGAGTAAGGAATTCCCTGCAAGGCAGTTAACGGCTGTCGGATAGGGCATCGGGAAGAACATATGGAAAAGAGAACCTGCGAGTACTATTCAGTTAGGATGTGCCCCCTGAAATTGTTAGATATTTGCCTTTATGACTCGTCTTCTTTTATAGGGTCTATCCGGGGATACTAAGCCTGGAATAAGTTTCGATCTATGGCAATTTCTTTGTAGTGGCCAGTTAAAGCTATCAGATATAGGAGAGACTACCTACTTCAAGTTCAAGGCAGGCTAGCTCAGTACACGATTCCCTTCCTTTAATGTGCAATTCCCGTCCTTTAAATAGAGCGACTTCCCGCTCTTCTGCCTGTCATCTGTCAACTGGTAACGGTCGCATCTGTCCAGTAACTGTCCTATAGGCGGTCCAATCGCTCATCCGTCCACGAATACCGTCCTACGAATACTGTCCTCTAGCTTCTGTTATGAGTGAATTTCTATGGCCTATTTTATCTAAAAAGAAGCCCTGTGAAAGCGTCAGTAATGGGGAGCGGTCCATTAACGTTGCTTAATTGGCCTTAGCGTTTCGCACTAAGTAAGCAAGCTACCTTATTTATGTGCTCTAGTCGAACAAGCAAGCCAGCCTAGCAGAGTAAGCCTTCCCTCTTCTCTTCACTGGCTCTGATCTCATCAGACTCGTATCCAGCCTCTCTTTCCTCGGTCTCGGTGCTCGGTCCAGGAGAAGAGAAAGACTCGGATCCAGGGAGGGAAAAATACCGGTATCCCAGCTCCATTTCAAGCCTAAGCTCTCCCTCCGCTTCTCGATCCCCAGCTTCCGCTGCTAAGCAACCATCTTCTCTCTCTTCGTCTCCCACTCCTTCTCCCATCACTGGGTATTGGACACCAAGAGGCGGGTACTGAACCCCGAGAGTGAAGGCGATTCGCCGAAACCACAAGTGTTATCACGTATCTAATGCCCATTGACCCGCCTTCAAATTGGGTAGGAGATATGAGGCCACCGGAACCAAACCCTGATTCCGATTACTTTACTCCAGGGGGAACGAATGAGAGATAGGAAGCTCCGACCCAATGAGGGGCCCAGGAAACCCACCTCTTCTTCACCGGGATGAGAGGCGCATCAGACTCTGCATCTTCATCTCTATCCGTTTCCCGCCCTATCGAGTGGATCAACTGCTTTAGCAGCTAGGCCCTTCACTGCAGAGCATCCAATTCCCAACTAATCTATTCCGAACGGAAGCGATCGATCGAATGGAGCTAGCTTACAAGAGGAGGCCCGATAAGCTTCGAAGTTATCCCCAATGACGGATTTTTTTCATTGTTTGGAAGGTTTCACCTTCTCTATCGGGGCGCCTTCCGCCTCTCTTTCCCCCGTTACTGATGCCGCTACAGATGCTCCTATCAGGGTGATTCCTCCCATTGGGAAGAGAAGACAGGAGCACCCGGTCCTGTTTTTGGAGGTTCAATGGTCGGCTTCGGTCGGATAGATGCGTTGGGGTCGAGTTCCTTAGATACGTAATAACTAATTTTTTCATTGATGGATGGGAAGGTGTATAAAAGAGGAAAGGTAAAAGCGCTTATGGGGCATCCCGCCTCCCGAGAAGGTTGAAGGGATAGAGGAGGAACCTCTCTTTTGAGGAATAGGTTGGAAAAGCACTACCACCCTGGCCGGAAACCTAGAAAAGAGGTCGGTCGGAAAGGGCCCTTAGGTACTCGATATTTAGGATATGAAGAGGGGTAAGGACGGACCCGAAAACTTCTATTCCATGGGCAACTTCTCCAGTGATCATCCAGCTAGAGCTTAACCTGGAAACCTCGGCCGTGGGATTACTTGCCCGGAGGCGGGGAGTACTACTGTTTGCAGGGAAAGCTTCTCGATAGCGCGACCCACCCTACTACAAAGGGCCGACCGCGACCCAATTAAAGAGGTCAGTCAAGGGAGTTATGATCGACCCAGCCTACCTGGAAACGATGAAGGCCATCCACCCACCCCCCGAATAGAAGCCGAGAGCGCTTACTACAGACAGAGGTGGAGTGGGGGCGACCCACTGAAAGATGTCAAGGCGCGACCAAAGGCCGGAAATCCTATGTCCAAGCGCTTCAGAGGTCAAGGGAGTTCGATCCGGCTACAACTCTCCTCCTTCCACGCACGGACAAGGATCTGTTGTTGAAACAAATTCATTTAGAAACAAATAAGTTCTGGCGCCGAAGGACTCTGTCCTTTGGATGGGGGGTGGTACCCTCCGTCGTGCTGATCGCTTCTGTGTCTTCCGGACACAGTCGTGGTTAGTATGTGCCTGTGGCGCCAATGGTGGTTTATAGATATGGCGAATATCTATAGATATACCATTGGAAACCACACGTTGTTCTTGTGGGTTTGGTAGACTCACCAGGACGACGCCTTAGTAACCAACTAAGTGCCATTCTAGGATCTCGCATGATGAAGTACCCTGTGGATGAGTCTGTAGCGTCTTTCGTCTTGTACCATCGGATAACACGTTGTTATCTACAACAACGTGGGGCGTGGAGCAAACCCCGCGACATGTAACACGAGATGAGTTTGGTAACTCTCTTACAGTGGGAACTTCGTAAAGCAAAGAACGAGGTTTTCATTCTTGCATGTCTACAAAACTCTGCAAAGTAATCGTTGTATCATGACACGGTTATTCGATGTTGTACTCCGACTTAAGCCACTACAGTGGCAGAAGATTTTAGAAGATCTTCGTAGCATCAAGGGGATTCTTTCTAAGGTCCAATTGATACTATTCGACGGTTATACTAAGGAGTACTGTATTGCCACTCACCTATTCGCTCGAAGAGTACTGAGCTTAGTTAGACGTTCAGGATTTCTGTCCACTGCCTTATATTTGAAGCAGTGTTCATCTTCACTGATGATCGCTTATGGTGGCGATCGTCGTGAACCTGAACTATTGTCTGTTCCAGTATCTCTGACTCGTCGAGGGTACCCTCGTATAATTCCCGCGTTCCATTGTCGCGTGATCTACGGTGGTGGTCCTCGGGCTGATGAATGCGTTCGGTTTTATCTTTCTGTATTTTCTTTGTATCGGATTGTTATCCTTGCAAAGAAGATATCAAAGAATACTTTTGAACCGTTCATCACTCCGATTAAGGATATGGATCGTGTGCTTAGGTTCGTTGGTGACCTTAAACAGTCTCTTCCTTACCTAGTTGCACGATACATCCAAAAAAAAAAAAAAAGTTCTTGTTTGATCTGCCGCTGTTAGAACACCACAATATTCGTCCTTTTGGGGTTAATCCTCTCAATGGTGAATCGATCATTCGATATCCTTTTTCTTATTTTTGGACGGAATGGAAGAAAAGTAATGAAACCCGCGATGGCTACTGAATAACCTCCTTTTACTTTCGCAATAATAAAGCCCTTTACCTTTGTATTCGTTCGCCAAATCTTGTTCAGTTCCATCCAAGCTCGGTTTTGTCTGAATCTTCGCGGAAGAAGAAGAAGCGGTTCACCAGCCACTACATCTGTGGATCCCACCAAATCATTAAACCTGGCGGCTGCTCGCTCTTTGATCAGTGATTCACCGGCCACTACATCGATGAAGAATCTCTCCAAAATCTGCTTTTTGATCAGTGATTCACCGGCCACTACATTCAGGGATCCCACCTTATTCTCAAACCTGGCGGCTCGGTTGATTGGCACTCCGGTAGGCTCATCTTGCATACAAATTCTGGGGGTCCCAGGTCCTGCATCCACCAAGAACATTTCTTCCCTTAAGCGTAAAACTTCAGATTGTAAGGCATTTCCACTACATAAGAAAAAACTTGAATTAGATCTTGGAAATGCTCGACTCAAATAGATGCTCATCATAAGCTTTTTATTAAGATTCACTTGTAGTTCCGCTTTTTCTTTTTGCTATAACAGAAAGACTTGTGGAAATCTGGTTGGTCCAACCAAGAAAGGCACGGGAGTCTTTGGGCATCTCACAGTAATGCAACCATCAAATCTTAATAAGATGTTGACCCGTTTTTCTTTTCTTTGCTGATTCCTCTCAATGAAATTTGCCATGTTGCACTAAGTTACTTATGGAATCTCAAATCTCTCTCGACGCCGAGAATTTTTTATGTGTCCAGGTCGATCAGAGGTTCGGCTTGCTTCTCCCCTACCCTTTAGCGTTCTGGGCCCCTGAAAAAATAAAGAAACCCGAAAAAAAAAGAAAGAAGAGAAATTGGGCCATGTTTTCCGGGAGAGGCCGCCTTCTCTCAGGCCAGCAGTCTTCTACTTCTAGTCGCCTGCTCAATGACGGGCTTCCCAGTTTCCTGGGCTCTACTCGCTCGTCTACGCTCCGACCCAGCAAGTAATAATTGAAAAATGATGTTTCCAGCCTGCATTAAGATTTAAAACTTGTCGTCACAAAAAGGCAATCAATCAGAATCAAGAAAAAAAAAGGAAATAGTGAATCAAGATCTAGATGGATCCCTATCTTTATCTCTACCCACGGAGATACCGGATAGAAATCTATCTATGAATCGATATAGACTATCCTCTATCCGGATAGATATGCCCCTATGAGCGACTGCGCCGATCTTTATATGTTTTGGCCACGTCCGTTTCCGCTCCGAAGAGGAAGGTTTAGATCTTTCAATCTTATGTCGTGAGGGATGTGACCTATGTTAGGTCCATAAGATACCACAGCTTTTAGTGTTCTATGATTCACCTCCGAATAATGAGTAGGTAGTTCAATCCTTTTGATTCTTCTCTTCATAGTAAACTGATGGGGGGATGCGGAGCAATAGGTCGAATTTCTATATAAAGAAGAGTTGTAAACTATAGGACTTCTTGTTCGAGTAGGAAGATTTCGGTTTTTCTTGTTCCTTCTGTTCGATAAGAATAGGGATTTGAAATGATACAAATTCCTCTTCATTCTGTTGTGCTCAGCGAAGGAACTGCCTAAGCATACTTTTTCGGATCCAAACTTCTTTGTTCTTTCTAAGTCTTCTTCTTGCATAGAAGAACGCAACTGTCGCAAAAACCGGGATTTTAGTAGTAGGCGGCATCCCCTGTGAGTTTTGAGTAGGTGGAACCATTCAGCTTTTGTTCTTCTCCACATTCTTACCGGGTGATCCAGGAATTTGCCTATGATTTTTTCAACTGATATTTCGATATAGAAAGATCTCCTTATTTCTTCACCGCGGATTCTCGCGTCATTTTCTTGAAAAGATATTAGATCACCGTGGGACACTTTAAAATGAGTAATGCTTACCATTCCATTATTCACACAAACCCTTCCATGACTTATCGGCTGCCTTGCTTGAGGAATAGTTTCACAAAAATGGAGACGAACCGGAATAACGTCCGATCTTGTTTCTGGATTGAGTGGAAAAGGGATATATGAAGTTCGCTCTGTTCCTCTGTGCATCTCTGTGATGGGTAAATCCCCATGAAAAAGGGGCAACTTTCGTGTAGTTTGTGATTGGATGTAACTGTTAAGATTTTTTCTCGGATAAATCTTTCTCTTAATGGATCTCTTCTTGTTCCTCAATCTTCGGAGAATGCGGCGTTGTATTATTGTAAGTTCTCTGTTCCGAACATTTCCTGAAAGTAGACGACAAGTTTTAAATCTTAATGCAGGCACGGCGTATCTCGTTGAATCAGTCTTTTTCGCCACATCGGGGCTATGGGAGTCGAACCCAATTCTTCCACGACCCCCGGAATAAGGCTATAAAAAAAAACTTTTGAAAGGAACTTCGCGTCACTCCACTACATCTAGCCAAAGGAAATACCTTCATTCAGCTCCGAGCGAGAAAACGATTGGCTTGAAAACTGCAAGAGAAATTATTCTGAGTCAGAATGTTATTAAACGAATATGACAAGAAGATCGATCCCGTATGGAGCCACCGTCACAGTATGTCAAGCAACCTACCTTCCAAAATTGAAGGCGGACAAGCGCTTCAGGATCTTAATTACGGAGTGAGTTTCTGCTGCCCAACAGACTTTCCTGTGAAACACCATAAGCCGTCTCGTGGGCACCGTTTTCTTTTCTTCAAGTCCGGGTTGATAGGAAGTGGACAAAGTCCACCTAGGCTCGTTGGAGTGAGCAACTCTCCAGATCTATTTTCAACTGCCATATCAAAACGGTGCGCTTTCTATGCTTATATACATACGATTTTTGAATCCGAAGATTGGTTGGTGAAGGGAACAAGTACTTCCCGCCAGGAGAAGTAGAGTGAACTCCGGTCAGGAAGGTTTTCACCCCCAAAGGGAGAAGCACGAGGGAACAGTCCAGTCTGTCCTTCCTTTGCTTGAACTGGACCAAAGACCTCGAGAACGCCTGCCGCGAGAATTCACAGGTTCGTTCACTTACCAGCACTAGTTCGTACCTTACCTTAGAAAGCAAGCAGCCGCGACCTCCGGTCTGCAAGCACCTCTGGTCCTAAGCGCCCCCGGTCTCCAGGCTTAAGGCAACAGGGAGACAAGCTTGAAAGCCATACTTGCATTGGATTTTTTTTGATTTCCACGCCAATAAGAGAGTCCTTTTTCGAGGGTTGTGAGACCCCCTCGACCCTGCCAAAAGAAAGCATTTTCTCGAGACAGAGATATGACCTCGCTACCAGAGTTTTAACTCCAGTTTAGTTTGGACTAAACTAATAAGGATGCCTATATATACGAAATTCTAAATACAGGGGGCCCCTGGCCTTCCTATGTTTCCAACAACAACTGGCAAAAGAATGATTTGAAAAAGAGGGAACGGGAAAGGCTTCGCTGATGTACTGACCAAACAAAGATAGATTTTTCCAGTACGTGCCAATATAACTCTTATTTCTTACTTTACTCTTCTTGCTCTACGCTCGGGATCCTTCCCTCCCTAGGTACTCAAATAAGAATGGAAATTTTTCTGTAAATCCCCATTCAAATCATCATCCTCTACTTATTTATCAATTTCTTCTATAGGCGTGAAATAAAGTATATTATTGAGGGCTCCTCTCTATATGAAAGCGCGAAAACATGCCTTCTTGGCTCAGAAAGAGGGCATATCATATAATCAAAGTTATCCCAGCTCGACTCGGATATCGAATAAAAGTGGATTTTTTTGTAACCAGCTACGGAAATCCATAGATGGATTTTGAAGAGTAAAACGTAATCGAATGAATCGATGCCGCCCATGCCAATGATAGAGTACGACATATGAGCTCAGACCCTTATGTGAACTTACCTGCCCTAGCCTCCACGCACGTGCCGATGTCCGCCCCGCTCCTCTATTTTCTTTCTGGCATATTTTACTAATTCCTTATTTTAAGTAAGGTATCATTCCCCTATGAAATAAAAAATTTTTTCGCATGTGGATCTACCTCTCGCCTGAGATCTCTGATATTTATTGCTTTAACACGTCCTCTTACTAAAGAAATACGACCGACGATACAGACAGATGTGAGATGCTCGATAGAGGTTCCCTATATTGGAGAGTGGGAGGGGAAGTCTCTTTTTACATAACATAAAGGATGGGGATGAAGGACGGACGCCCAGCCCATGCATCCCGAGCAGAGAGCTAACCGGATGTATTTGAATAAAAGAACGAACTCAACCGAAGAACTACAATTGAAACAAGACCAGGATTTAAAAGAAGAGCAAGAAAAAACAAGATATATTTTTCTCAAAAAATGAAATGGGAACCAACAACAACAAAAAGCGAAACGAAACAAAGATAGAAATCGTGAAAGCGAAAAAGGGTAACGTAGCTGATTTGCTGATATGTTCTAAGAATGCATTACTATCTTTGATTTTTTCGATGGATTCCGGATTCTGGGCTAGGTACCTAAGTTAGTAACTAGCATAGGGGGGAAAGCCTAAGACAAAGAGTATTAAAGCTTAATAAAAGCGTAAGTCCCCCCCGAAACCCCATGCTCCTTCGGTACGTTCTTTATTTCGTTCTTTCATGTGCTTTCTGGAAAAAACATTTTCCTTATACCATCGCTCGAAGGGCGGATCCACGGAGCTACTATAACTATAAGATATAAGAAGTAGAAAAAAAGCCTACTTGGAGCATGTTCATCTTCCTCTCGTACGTTCATGATATTGCTTTCGCATGGCTCTTAAAGGCTCAACTAAATGAACTCTAATGGACTTAGCTTGCTCGTGTAACAATTTCATACCGTCTTGCTACCTTGACTTCAGACTTTTAATATATACCTTTGTCCTATTCTTTTATCGTAAACTTGGCTATTGCCATATACCTCCTCCTTCGGGTAGTAGAATATGAAGTTCTATGAATTCCTCCTTATGGTATCGTATTCCCCCATTCACGCCTCTGTTATATGTTCTAATGGAATTTCCTTTCGTAGGCTCAAAAAGTGGTCATTCTTCAGATCTTTGTTGATTGGCCGGCCGATATGGGATAACCTATTTGAAACAAAGAGATTTGTGTAACGGCTTGGTGTACCGAACTTGGCTTATAAATTCTCGTATTATACTGCATCTGCATCTTCATAAAGAGCAAGAACGGCATCCGCCAGCCGAACAAGTAAGGGATTCCTCGCCCGGTGTGCTGGCTTGGCTCCAGCTTTGGCCTCTTGATTGGCTATTGCCAGAGAAGACATATATGTTATACCAACAGACGGAGCAGACATGGCAAGATACAACATATTAAAGAATGAGCCAAAACCGAACAAGCAAGGCCAAAGCCAAATGTCGACCTAAACCTAAGAGGGGACGCTTGCGGGAGACTTTCGAGTTTCCCGACAGGTCGATGTACAACCGAAGGGTGAATGCTTTACCAAACCCGTGTACAACTCCTTTCCTGTGTATTGATTTCCGCTTATTACATGCTCGGTTTCCTAAATTCTTTCTCCACGGCACCCCCGAAACAAAAAACCAGAAAGCCAAGATCTCTATAAAGCGAGGGAAAGAATACAGATGTACAGCAGAGAAGGAAGAAAGACGAATGCTATGAGAGCTTAGACGGAATATGAATGAAGGATTGAAGCATCTGACCGGGCTCCGGAGATGAATACCGAAAGAGCTTACCGGATGCACCATCGACCTCAGACAGCTCGACCGGGCGGGGGAAGAGCTAAAAAGAAAAAAAACGTAGTGGGTGAGCAAAAAGCAAATACCAATGAAGACCGGACCTGGAATTTCAAACAAGAAAACGTAGTAGCCTAGCCGGGGAGGGAGATTCTCCAGCTCCACTCCTTGTTATATATATAGTTGAAAATAGAGTGGAAAACTACGCTTCAAAATCAAGCCCAAAAAACGATCCTTTTGAAAGGTCCTACTTTTCTTGACCCATTCAAGCCATGAAAGTTACCTTTTGGATTAGAAAACATGGCCTCTGGTACTCTTTCCTGGGTTGATCGAAGAGCTGCTAACAAAAAGGCGAAGGCAGGATTCACAATAAAATAACCGTGGACGGATTGAGCCAATGTTTTAAAAAATTCCAATACCATAAGCGGATTTCACTTCTATTTATTATAGATTTTGCACCTTCAAAAGAAATCTCGAAGGGAGGGTATATTGAATTACAGAAATCGATTCCCGTGTACTTCTTGCTGCTACAAGGCAAGAAAGATAGAGGAACTAATTCAAGACAGTCATTTGTGGACGGGAAGAGTACGACCGGACCGATCTATCTCATTAAAGGATTTTGTGGACAGAGGGCACAGACCTCAGACCGATCGATTAAACCCATTATTGTAGAGTTTACCGGGGAAGTATTGAATTAAAGTCATTCATGTGTGCCGATTTCCTTATGGTTGACTTAACAATTGGGATACTGGTTTCACCGTACTTATAATCCATCTTTCATTATATGCTAATTTCAGTCTATTAGTTCATAGCGAAGCTCAGCTGGGCTGGAGGGACAGTCTAACATACACTGTATGTAGGGCTTATACACACCTTTAGTAGTTCCCTCCAAAACCCCTGTCTTCTGCCGGAGAGAGAGCTTGTTGGACGGATAGAGTGAATGCGGGAATGGCATAGAGGAATGGGATAGTACTAAAAAAAAGTAAGAAGCACGGGAGCCTGCGGTTGATATAAGAAGTACTTACTATCTTTCCCAAACCCCCCCTGTTCTGCCTACCGACCTTAACTTCTCTTTCTAGCCCCTCTACGCTTACCAACGCCTGCATTCCTTTGATTGCTTGTTGTACTCCTTCTACCGTATTCCTCTGTCTTTGCATCTCAGTCCCGGATCGGATCGACTATAAGTCTTCTTTGCTATAGCTTGAATCCGTGATCGACCTAAAATATATTATAAAAAGTCTTTTGTTTGCTGGCTTGAGTCCGCGTGATTTATTTCTCTTATTATAAGCGCCGAATCCCTACCTCTCTTCTTGTTGCTAGCAAATGGGAAAAGACTACTTCTTGGGCTGTGGCCGACACCGGAGAAGACTAATTAGAGATTTGCTAAGCGAACGAGCCCTAGCTTGATCTAAGTCTTATACATTAATTAAGCACAAGCAGCCTGACTTATATGCTCCTCTTACCTTGCTTTATTACACCGTGCAGATGAAGCCAAGGACATCCATTATCTATAACAAAAATTCCTTACTCTTTAAAGTAAGCAAGTAAACTGCCTTGAGAAGACCGATTTCTACACGCTACGTTGGGGCGTGAGACAAGCTTCGTAGGACCATCAAGGGGCAGGCCAATTCCGAAAGTAGAGACGATAGAAAACAGGCGAAACTCACAGAAGAAGACAATAGGCAGATGGGGTCGCGAGACCCAGGCGCATGCATTGGATCACCATTGCGGAGACGGAAACCATGGCTCCAGCAGAAAACCCTAAACAGAAATCCCTCAATCAAAAGCTTCTCTTTGTTTTTTGGTGCATATCTTCTTTGTTCGAGAGCTTGATGAAGACGTGCCTTGGATCTACCAGAGTGATCGAAAGATCCCCCCTCTTTCGAGCAAGGAGTTGGGTTAGCCGTCCCTTTTTTCCTCTCTTGATCTACAAGCTGCTTTGCGATAACTCTCTTATGTTCTTGCTCAACTTCATGCATTAAAGGTTAAACTATCTTGTGCTAATTCTAGTTACCAATGGTTCATCCGGCTAAGAGGAATAAAGAAGCTGTGCTGAAGACAGAGTCTTGAGAATAGAGTTCCGAAGCGAAGCAGAAGAGGGAGGTGAAACCAACACCCTTTGAACAGATGGAAGTCAACCCGAAGGCAAATATTAAATAACAGAACTTCCAGGTGATCAAAGTAGATTGGTTTTTTTTTCATTCACTTAGATGGTGCATCTCATACGATGGTTCTTCCTACTAAGATCCTACAAAAGGTAGAGCACGAACTCCGGGGGATATCTTAAGGAGAACCGCTTGCGCCGGCACATCACTACTAAGAACGGGCCTGGGGACGATCAATCACACAGACCCACACTTTATTTGACAGGCGCAACAACTCGACTTTAGGAAGTAGTACCGCCATTCAGCATTGGTATAGGAGCGGAAACTCCTTCTTCAATCCCGTCTGTCTCACTCGAGGAAGAAGGTTCAACATCCGGATATCCACGGACAAGGAAAGGTAGAGAAGAAATCTACTACTTTATGAAAGGAAATTCCCATTCTCGCGTAGAGTAAAGAGACGTAGACTAGAGATCGATTGCAGCTTATTCTTTCTTATCATTATCATTTTTGTTTTAGAGAAAAGGGCCTCGAACAGAGGCAACTTAAGATACATCCAACGCATGAATTGAAGTATGAGAGTATCTGTTCCGAAGCGAAGCTTTGTAAGGTTCGTTACTCTTACGATAGAGCTGGGGAACGTGTTTCACATTTACCACACTGAATCTTGATCTAAGACGAATGCGCTTTTTCAAGCTTTTTCCAACCCCTCAAATCACTGCCTTTCACTCGGGCTTCCGGTCACTTAGAAACCTGGAAAGAAGACGGAGTCAACGATTGGACTTTTTCATTCACTTAATTGGTGCATCTCATATGATGTTTTCCTTTGGCTGAGAGATAGAGCAGCAACGTCCATTTCAATTATCACGAGTTGCTGAGTGAATTGATGGATTCATTTTGACTCTTATTATATATGTTATGAATCGCGTGTTTACCATCTATCCCAAGCTACCTAGACAGAACAGGCGCACCTTTTCATCTTTTCTACTAATGTGATATGCGATCTCAACCTTTGAATCCCCGGATGTAATGTTCGAACGGTGCCGCACCCTAGCGGCTTGTGAACTATTTCACCTTGATCCTACCTTTTGGGCATTCATTTTAATAAGTCTTGAGGCTTGCTTCTTCCATACGGTTTTTCGACTCAAGTCTTTTAACCGCTGTTTGGGGGGGGGGCATAGGACCTCCAACGTAGCATGGCCTACGTACGGTATCACAACTTTGATATCATATCATGGACTGCTGTTTAGAGGCGGATAAGACCTTTTCATATTGTTTTTGTTGGGGACATCTTAGCGCAGAAGTCAAGGGTTTCAATCGACTTGATGCCGACCTTCGTGCATGATTTCTTCGTGAAGATGACAGATTCCCATGGTTTCCCATAGGGGAGAGATGAGACTTTTTATCAAGCATCACCGGCCCCGAAGAGCTATTACTTATGTGAAACCGAGGTGCCACACAGCCCCAGCTTTGGCTCTACGAGCTGAACCACTTTTCCCAGAAGAGGGGGCGGTTGATCATTTAGGTTGTTTGTTCAGCGTTGACGAGATCTATGGTATCGATGTGTTAAGTTGTTTACTCCCTAGGGCGGGAGAAGAACGACACGAACCGAGCAAGCAAACCATCTTAAGTAAGAAAAGAGGCCGAGTCTCTTCGGGCGTATGGAGCAAACGCGACTATGTTTATGCCTGTTTATGTTTATCTCCCTAGGCGGGGGGGACCCCCAGCTAATAAGGGGTATGTTTTGAGATCTTTTCATTCTAAGTATAGAGGGATGGCTATTGACAAAAAGTACACCTGGATGGATTTTATTGGATAACGGGCCGCTAAATTTTTTTTTTTTAATTCCTCAAAAATTGTACCGGGGAGGCACTCATTAGACTAGTAATCAAAGTACGTAAATCGCCCACAAACAAATATGTTTGCTGGCCCAGCTGCTACAGCTCCAAGAAGAAGTCCATTGCTTAAGGAATTGCGCTACCCTTCAACTACCCGGAGGAACCTTATGCCTGCATTTATTTCTGCGTAGGAAAAAAGGATACCAAAAAGTCGAAAGCGAAGAACAAGCAAGAATAATCCAATCAACATAAAGTAGAGCTGCATCAAGCCGAGCCAAGCCAGGCGAATAACAGTTACTTATGAAACCGATCAAACATATTCCCTTTCTCAGCCAGAATAGAAAGTGAGTGAACTACCTCTTTAGGGAAGCCCTCAAGTAGCGGCCCAACCCATCCTATAGTTATTTCTGTGCTTCTAGAGGCCGGTGCAGACCTTAGCATGACACATTGTACCTCCGAGGCTGCGAACAGAGCTTTAAATGACTTATTTCGATCACTACGCTCTTTTGGATTGATCATGGGAGATAAGGGCTCAAGACTTGTTGTTAATGATAAGCCAGAATCCTTTCTTCTATTCTTTTTGTAATTTCCTATGCCATTTGGGAGTGAGTTCGAATCACTATCACCTTCGGTGCCTCTAGTCCTGTGCTTTAACCATTAAGCTAGCTAGATAAAAGTCTTCGGTTTGCTGTAACAGGCGCATAATCTGATCACTGAATTGATGCCTTACCGTCCCCCAGGGCCGGCGGAGCTATTTTCACATCCTCATCTGTCTCCGTAGGGCGGGCTTCCTTTCTTTTAGGTTACCCTGATGCGGGTCTCTCTTTTTAACAAACTACTGACCGGCTTCCGTGCCGTGGATCAGCTGTTGACGCAGAAAGGGGAATTTGAAACCTCGTTCTCCTGAGATAGGCGTATTGGAACTTACCTCTCGGTATGGGTTGCCCTCTAGTTGGATACCCGCGTTGGCCGTCACTGTATTTCAAGTTGAATGAACACGAACAAACTCTACTGCCCGAAAGTCATATCAAGGAGTCTTTTCGATTAGTTATATATAAGATCGTGAAATCACCTCCGGAATAGTCATGGTTTGGAGTCCCCTTTCCCTAACAGAATACCGAACCCTCGGCATATCTTCAGGTTGAGAACTAATGTACTACTTGATCGGAACAACTATGCTCCTCTGGGCAGCGGCATTCATTCTATTAAGTTACTCTCAGTTCCGAAATCTGCCATTGTTCCACCAGTGGTGTTCCGGCCCTTATCAAAAATGTTAAGTGATAAAAAAATTAAGGGGCACTTGTTCCTACTAAAGAAGCAGAGGCAATAGAGGCATAGGTGGTTTAAAAACCAATCCGGAGCCGGTTGTTTACCTTGTCGGCTCGGAAACAAAAGCATCAGTATAAGTCCCCCAGTTGCAGTTTATTCTATTGATATAGAGCCAGCTAGAGTATAGATGGAGGCAGCAGAAGCAGTGGTTGAAGCCCCCAAATGGGAACCTATCGAACGGGAATTATTAGTAGTGCTGCTCGCTATAAATATCTTTTTGAGGACAGCGGACGTCAGAAATTTGTGTGAATTATGAATCTTCTTCGATGGTCTTTCTGAGAAGAAGAGCATATCCACCTTGAAGACCTTCTGGAAAGTCGCCTATGGAAAGAGCATACCCAACCAATATGAGCCTGTCCGAGACTTGCCATTCCCATGGAAGAAAGTTTCCCTGCGTATTGATTCATTACCGACTGAACGGAAAATGCTTGCTTCTATTCCCTCCCTCCGAGCGATGAACCGTGATTGTATAGCTGTACGGAATCCCTGGGGAGTGAAGGGATAGGTGAAACAGGAGGGGGTGGAAGAACTACGGAAAGTAATCCATAAGATTCCATACCTTTCTGGCTATACGGAAGGGCGGAATGGATCATCAGAGGGTGGAAATTGACTCCAATTGGAATACTTGCTTTTCCATAGGGATTGCATGCCCATTTTAGGGATTAATCACTTCACGGGAGAGAACATGAGGGATGAGCGACGATCGGCCTACCTAAGTTTTGACTAGTCATCATCGGTTTACCCGCTTGCTGAAACCACCCTCCATAGCCGATTGGATGGTTGGATAGCCACTCAACTCTTCACTATACTTCCTGTATCCCACTCCCCTCTCTATCTCTCTCGACCCATTCACCGGAGACCCCCATCCCCCTTCACTATGTATGGCCAATGAACTCCTCGCTTTAGTCCGTTCTTTTCCGTCTTTGGGCTCGGGTCGATAGTAGCCGTGGTAGTAATGTCCCGGAGCCCGGCTACCGACCCGAGGCGCTGATCGGGAAAGTCATAAAGGGACGTTAAACGTAATTCTAGAAGGGCGTTACCACAACAAAAAAAAATCCGAGTCTTGGTAGTTTACTTGCTTACTTGTTAGAGTAAGGCAGTTGAAGTGAAAGTTTATTAGACTAGTCCCACTAAGATGGCGGGGAAACTCACTTCCGAGAGAGCTGCTTTCGCCTCGGTAATTACCTAACGAGAGAGAGCCGATGCCAAAGTCGCCCTTTACGCGAGGGAACGCCAGACAGACTTACCTCTGCTAACTACGTTTTTTTATATAGACTGGAAGCTAGAGAGATACTATACTAAGGTATAGTGCCGCTACCAGAGAAGGCTGTTTCATGCTAGGCGTCCAGACCTACTACGCCCGAGCCGCATCCCCGGCACACTTGCTATATCCACTAAGGCTTCATCCCACTTCATCCTACCAACTATACCTTATATAAAGCCGTTCTATAACAATTCAAGACAACAAGAAAGCAAAATATTTGATCAGACCTTTTCTTATTTTTATTTCCATTTCTTTTTCCTTCCATGGAACGGAACCTTATTTGCCTTCGCCTCAGTAGCCGCTTTTGCTTATGGTAAATCTGTATCCGCTGCTGTCTCCCCAGATACTTATGGTGGGTTTCAATAGATCTCTTTTCCACCTAGGTCAAAGGGGTATGCCGCTATATATGCTACACCGAAGTATGCTCCTAGGTAAGCTACTGCCTTTGGATCCGCCTCTCGAGCACGAGGGTCGTATTCATAAAAGGCTATCGATCATGAAGGTTTGCCTATGGCTCTGTATCTACCTCTGTCTGCTGGTGCTTATTTTGATAAGCTGCAGGATCAATGGCTTAAACTACTGCTTCTTCAACGCTTCTCCTGCGACTTGTTCTCCTTTCGTCCTTGCTCCTGCACGCACCTAAAGGTACAGTATCTAAACGCTCCTTCTGCTCTTGGGAAAGGGGGCCCAAGGCTCATCCTTATGCTTTCGGTTTTCGAGTGAAAAACAGAGTTGGGGAGACCTGTCAAGCTTTAGGATAGCTCTTTTCAAAATAGATTCTTGTAATAGAAGCTAAGCTTTTATACCGAATCGGGTTTGTTGATGGAATCATAGCCGGGCCGGAACTCTTGATCTATCAATAGAAGGTGAGAACTCAATCAGGAAGGACTGCTAGTCATCACCGAGGGTATGACCAAGGAACTGCTGCTGAGAGCGATAGACTTTCCAACTGAGATGGAGAGAATGCGCTCCTACTCTCTTTCAATCGCCGATGCTAAAACAAAGAGGGCGTAGACCCGAGGGGAGGTTGAGTCAGCAGCTAGTTTTGCCGGAATAGGAATCAACGATGCAATTGAATCTGTTGGAGGAAGGGCATTAGAGCAATAGACGGAATGAGTCTTAGTTTCAATATCCCCTGCTCTTGTTGAGTCGACTGTTCATGGCATGGTTTGGTGGGACCAAGAATTGCTCTTGTTCCCGGACCAGGAAGTTTTTGCATTGATGCCGGGAATACACACTCTCTCTTTCTCTTTGAAGGAATCCGCATGGAAGGCTCTCGACCGGGTCATGGCATTGCTCTGGAGTGGAGCCGGGGAAGGAGCGAAGGGAAGAGGATTTAGCTTTGGCTTTGGTTCGGTTGACCGTATGACTATAGTTTCTGTGGTCTTGTTCAAATAGAATAGGTCCCTTTGGGTGCTATCACATAGCCCTAAGCAGGGCAAGGAAGGTCTCTAATCGACAACAAAGAGATATGCCAATTAGCGGCACACTGACTATATCGACAAATCAAAGTAGTGGTCATGGCCTTTGAGACTTTAAGACATTGCCCAATCGATGGCCTAGCTTCGACTCCTACTCCTTCCCCATGTGCAAAGCAAAGCCTATTTTTGTTCTCTTTCGAAAGGCTAAAGGGCTACGCTAAACCTTACGAGGGTTCATTTCCACTTTTCGGCCTAACTAGAGATGTCGATACTGAAACTCGAAGGGAGAGCGGAAGGGGGACGAGCAAAGCTTTGAAATGAGCACGGGAAGCTTCCTTTCCTAGCCTATTCAATGTGGTCATGTAATAGAATTACATGGGAAGACCTCCTAGTTGGACCCAGACTGCGACGGTAGTGAATGTGGCCTCAGCTCCCACAAATGCAGGCTCCCAAAGCCTTAGACTGAGATAGTACCACAAAGTAGGGGTTAACATAAATGACTCTATGGAAGTCCTCTCCCAGCCCAGCTGTACATTTAGGAAGTAGATCGAAAGAAAGGAAATTGATATTATCCTTAAAACAGTCACCACTCCCACTCCTCTGGTGTGTGTAGTGGAATGACAAAGAAAACAAAGAAGCGGGTGAGAAAGAGACCAGAGGGATTGGATTTCACCCAACTGCAATGTCCGGCTGAAGACTGAAGTGAAGACCTGGCTTTAAGCCTCTCATCTTTGATCCTTTATTAATATCGACTTCATTCTGTAAGGCTGTTAGGAGCCGAGAGAAGGCGAAAGAACGGATAGTAAAGCCCCTTACTTAAATGGAGAAAAATGCCTGCCCCTATCCGACGGATCAACCGTTACGTCCCCTGGATAAAACGTATACCCCTTGAACAAGGGTTGAAGTTTGAACCAACCTGGAAGGCCCTCCCTACACATTCGTTGACTAGAAGAGTGTGGGTGGAGAGAATGAGACTTCAATACCTTAAGGTATCGAAGTCTCGTTCCTCTTTCACATCCTTCTGTCATGAATTGGGAGCTTTTCAATTCCTCCTGGTGTTCTGCCATTCGCAAGGAACGCTGTTCTCCCAGGGGTGTTTATGGGCTCACAGGATTCATTATGCTTTTGATGTGAAGAATAAAACCTTCACACCAGAAGACCTGGATTGGTTTGAGCGCCGTATAGGGCCCTTTTTACCTTCCTGTGACGATCTTGGGATTCCCCCCATAACGGGTCAACTAGGTTGCTCGCTTGAGGGTGCTGGCAAGCGCCGTATATTTGCTATTGGCAATTATATAAATCAGAGGCTTTTGAAACCTGTTCACCAGTGGTTTGCTTCGGTTCTCCGGGGCATCCCTATGGATGGTACCTTTAACCAAACAAAGCCTTTTGTTCGTTTGATTCCAAGCTACACCTGTTTCAGCTATGATTTGAAGAGCGCTACTGATAGGTGGCCTCTTTATTATATGTCTGAAGTGGTGACCCTATTGTTTGATAGATCTTTTGCTTCAAGTGTTGTTAATAGCACACTTGGACAAAATATCTTCACCATCCCCTTCGTGAGAAGGCCGATGACGTCAGTTTGTTTCCAAACTGGACAACCATTAGGGTATTACGGCTCTTGGCCAATTTTCGCGTTCACTCACCACTTGTTTGTTGGTGTGGTGGGCTGCGGAACAGGTTAGGCCGGGGAAGCCTGCCTAGCAAAGCCAAGCGTGGAAAGACTCCCTAAAGCTAAGACTCCTTTTCGGGTGCTGCCGGTCTGGATTGATGCCTTTCCTTCTTCTTCTTAGCTCACAGCTTCTCCTTCTATGAGAACTGAAGTGGTGAGGGCAATCTGGAAGATTTACTTCCCCGGCTGGATTCTATCCTTTTCACACCCTTCACTACATAAATACAGGAACCGAGAGAAAGAGTTCTACCTGAGCTAACACCATGACAGGGAGAAAGTTTATGCGCTTAGAACGTGGCGTGCTATTCTACATTTCGTGCCTATCGTATCTATCCGGGAATCCCCTACTTCGCGAGACTAAGCAAAGATAACATATTGAAAGGATTGAACTTATCGAACGAGGCCTATTCAACTACAGGAATTTCTTCTGGTTCGCTACTTAGATTATTGGATTGGACCGAAACCGGCCCATTATAAAGCTGGGGGTGAGCTACTTACTTACTTTACTTTCTTCCTTGTGGGAATGGCCGATTCACTACTCCCTCGAACTGTCTTATCACTTTCCTGGTTCACAACTAGCTCTATTTTCTCTTTCTCCTTTGGCTTTCAACACTAGAACAGTTCCTTCAAAGGAAAGAAGGAATTAACAGTCAAAGACTTCCGGCACAGGCGCACAGAACAAAGACAATAGGACTGGACCGTTCAAGCAGAATCGTAGCTTTTTCAGCTTGAGCGCATCTCCTTACTACAACCTTCCTTTTAGACTACTGGTGCGCTACTCGATAGCTTCCGTTTCGACTATTTAATCTATTTCTAGTTCGAAAAGAAGTTTTGTTACTGGGCTTAGAAGAAAGCTTAGGAAACACATTCAATTGACTGATAATACCCGAACCGTGAAAAAATGAGTTTATGCGCTTATAAGTTGGCCTTCTAGGATCAATCCTGAACGGCCAAGTCCCCTGCCAACCAAACTACGAATTCTCATTTCTTTGACCGATAGGAACCTCTTTATGTGATTCAAGAAGTGGATTAGCTTAACTAGACTAATCGACTTCAAACCTATCTTGAGAAAGCCAATCCAAGGCTTATAGGAGGGAGTTGAAAACGACAAGCAATTACCTCTTTCTTTCCCCACGCCTTCTGCCTCGATTCGGATGATGCATTCCACTTTGTTGACTTTGACTTTTCAATCCCTGACCGTTCACTTGAACACGGAAGCTTTCAAGCAGAGACAAAGCAGGCAAGAAGGAATTGACTTGCCGATTGAACAAAACGAATTATATTGGCATTACTGAAATCGCATTTTATTCGCCAGAGTCGTTCTAAAATGACTTGATTCGCTCACCGTAGAATCTATATTTAGTGATGAGGTGAGGACCGTTGCCTGTTGAGGACTTCCGACTTGGATTACCAGTTTCTCATTCACCTGCGAACAACTAGGGACAGATAGAGGTGGGATACCAGAGAGAGATCGTACTTTTCGAAGTTTATCTTTCAGCTTTCACCACTCGAACACTTCCTTCAGAAAGATTGGGATGAATTCTGATTAGGGAAGCCGGCACGCACTGGGGACAGCTAACAACGTGTAGTGACTGTACCACTCTCTTTGACTCACATCGGGCACTCCACCGTCATGATTTAAGGAAGCAGGCTAGCTAGTGCTATAGATATAGATTGAGTCCGGCAAGCTTTTAAGTAAATACAAGGTGCTCCACTTCTAGAATATTAAGTAACTAATTGGTGAAGAAGGAAGGTTAGCTTAAAAGAAGTCATTCATTGGCGAGGAAGACTGATCTCTTTTACACAAGGTCGAGAAGTCACTCAGGTATACAATATAGAAGAAATGCGGTTGATAAGCGCCCTGGAATTCCATTCTAATAGAGCGGCTCGAGGTCAAATCCATGTTCCTAAGTCAAGATGAAGCGAATACTAAAGTAAGAAAAGGAAACTGAAACTCATCCCGTTCAAGCGTATGAGAATCTATAGTTTCTAGCCTGAGACGAAAGCATTGGGACTCCTACTTGCTTGCCCGCGCTGATTGGACAGAAAGCCTTCCTTTACTACCACCGACTGAAGACCGGATTGTTACCAGAGAAAGGAATGACTATAGGCACGGAACTGGCTTTTTACCCTTTCTTTGCCCCGCTAGCTGACTTGCCTGCGCTTTTTTCTCGAACTCTAAGAGCGGATTTAAGGAATTTGCTTGATAGCATCAAGTAATGGGAGATTTATTTGGACTTTCTTAAACATCTCCATGATTTCATTGTAATGAGTGTGTCTTTCTTGGGCGCAACCAACCGTTGAGGATATGGAGGCTTGGTGTTCTCTAAGAATGAATTTTCTTTTCTTGTTTCGGAGATACATATCTTTAGTTGAGGTATCCCAAATGAGCCCTAAAAGTGGCAGAAGTAGCCAGCCATTAAGTAGGTTTAGTCAGTTCACTAGGAAGAAGTAAACCACTCACCCCCAGCTTTATAATGGGCCGGTGGAAGACAGAAACGTCTATTTTCCAAGAAGCAAGCGAGGGAATTCCCTGTTGTTACAAAAGAGAGCTAAACAAGTCAATGCGCATCGTGGAACTATACTATATGTCCCTCGGCCGGATCAAGCAGCGGGGTTGCTTCAGAAGCAAGTAAAGGCTCAAGGCAAGCTCAGGTCACCAGAAAGTGGGCATCAGAAATAGGCCTTTTTTCTATTTCTAAGCACTCAATAAATGCCACTTTCAATAATAAAGGGTTATTCACATGCACCGATCAGAACCGTACTTAACTTACCAATCAGAATGCCGTGGTGGAACCGCAGGGACTGCAAGGTGAAAGCATTACTTTGATTCAACTGATCGGTCGGTCTACGCCCTTCGTGGAGCATGCAGTTCTCCCGAAAAAGACTTGTTAGAGAAGAGGGGGCTATTTCGTATCAAGGTTTGGAAGAGATATGTACTAGAAGCGACTCCTTGGCATAAGCACTAAGTGAGTTACTCCCTAATCTTCTGATCAATCCGAACCTTCTAACTCCTCCTATCTTGTAGCTGCTTTTGCCAGATCTGATTGAAGTAGGTGAATCAAAGGATATCTCAGACAGGCAAAGTCATTCTATGAGCACTTGTGCCACTTTGTGAAGAAGTCCTTATCTGCGGTTAGCGAAGTACTTATCTGGCGCTGCTGCCTATGAATTCTGTTTCAACAGCTGCTACCCGCGGTCCTGAGCCCGTTTTAGAGACCATTTCACTACACAGAAATAGAAAGACCCGGCTTCCACAACTACAACTAAGGCAGGAACAGCTAATTACATAGTGGGTTCTAAAAGAAGCTGCTTCAACCGTTCGCACTAACCTCCCGGGCAGCGTTCACTACACTCGAAGCAATACAAAGCTTATTCTTTCCTGAATCAGACAATGATGCTTGTGCTTTCGCAGGGATTGGCGCAGACTACGCAAAGACCCTATATGAACCCCTATTTGTCGCAGCACATGAGGAACCGAGCTGCAATCGTGAATGCCAGAGCATTTCACTAAACTATAAGAAATACGCAGTTATGACTTGCTTAGCCAGTAAA